GTATTTTCTTTTATGGTTCATATTCCGGATTGGGTTCATCCCTGTGATAATCCGATGAATTGAGTTGTCGACATGAAAGCTTAAGAACTCAACGGGCCTCAAATGAGACAAAAAGGGAATCCCGTTGAGTTCTTACGAGTTCGAAGTCTAAAGGAGAAAAGAGTTTTCTGCTGTTTCAAAAGGCTCCATTCTATTTTTTCTGCCGAGGTTTTTGAAAAAGGAATTGCGGCGATGGATTTACAACACCGCTTGTTCGATAGTATCTATCAATATTTTTCAATAAAGTGAGAAGAAAGATGGAAGCGCTAGATTCCATGGAAAAACTAATAGATGTATAAATATTTATATAGATTCGAGTCTATTTCATCAAACTCTTTCTATACGAATCAACCTTTATTCTATTGTTTAGAGTATCTCATCCCAAGTCATTTAGTCCAAGTTCATTGAAGGAGTTCTAGTTACTCCAAAAATTCACCCTCTTTTTTCTTGGTCCACCATTTGATTCGATTAGAAATTCTAGAATTCTAGAATAAGTAGAGACGTACTAAATAGAAATCTAAAAATAAGTTCTGGTACACCTCGAAAAAAGAAACTAAGACTAGAAATCTTTGACGAACAGAATCAAGAAGCATTCTTATTTCGACACAAGAAAGGGGTGTCGAAACTTCCTTTTCTTGTGTCGAAGACTAGAAAGACGAAGAACCTCTCCTAGAATTTTTTGTTCCCCTCAGTTTCCCTGCAAATTCTCGCTTACTTATGTCTAGTATCTAGCCGAATTGAATTAATCAAAAACTCTGGATATTGCTGCATTTTCGGACATTTAAATCTTCGCCCAAATTTAGATAAAAAAACCAAGAAAGGCGGGGTTAAGTCAAAGAGTCTTGTTCACAATCTACATACTAGGATTAGGAATGCGGTAGGTAGAAGGACTTCCTGTCATCTCATAGAAAACGGATAAACACGCTAAGGTCTTTTTAGCATTTCATTTTTTCATCGCTAAGAGATAAAGTGAGTTTGAGTCTTTTTACGAACTTGATGTTGAAAAATTCGCGAGTCTAGAAATTCATTTCGGACAATTGAACCTTCTCGAACTGCTTCTTTTTAAGAACCAAAAAGATTTGTGCCAAAATAACAGCGGCCAAGAAGAGCAAAAGACCTCGGACACGGAATAGATCTTGAAGTACAATTTCTGCATCTCCTTGACCAAATCCGCCCACATTAGGGTTACTCGTCAACGGTTGATCCAATTTGATAGATTCGCCTTCTGAAACGAGAAGTTCCGGCCCTGGGGGGATAATATCAACCACTAGACGTCCATCTGATGCATCCGTTATGGTTACTTCGTATCCCCCCTTTTCTTTTCGTATGATTTTACTTACTATACCGGCTGCTGTAGCATTATAAACTGTATTGTTACTCTTGCTCCCGTCGGGATAAATCTGACCTCTTCCCCGGTTTCCGCCGACATATATAGGATATTTTAAGAAGTGACTATCTTTCTTAGTAGCGGGGTCTGGAGAAAGAATAGGAAAGGTGATTTCACTATAGTTCTGACCGGGAACAGGGCCTATCACAAGAATATTTTTTTTATTGGGGCGATAGCTCTGAAAAGACAGATTGCCTACCTTTTCTTTCATCTCGGGGGAAATACGATTGGGAGGGGCTAATTCAAACCCCTCCGGTAAAATAAGAACAGCCCCGACATTCAAATTGCCCTTTTTACCATTAGCAAGAACTTGTTTCAGTTGCATATCATAAGGAATTCGAACAACTGCCTCAAATACAGTATCGGGAAGTACCGCTTGTGGAACCTCAATATCCACAGGCTTATTAGCTAAATGACAATTGGCGCATACAATACGCCCGGTCGCTTCGCGCGGATTTTCATAACCCTGCTGGGCAAAAATGGGATAGGCACTTGAAATAGATGTCCGAGTTAGCATATATAGCATGAGCGATAGGGAAATGGAGCAAGTAATCCGTTCCTTTAGCCAAGAAAAAGTATTTCTAGTTTGCATGGTCCAATCATTGATACGGAAAATTTCTACAATAAATTGAGTAGGTTACTAATCGAGTTTCCTATCCACGATTTTGCTTTTGACTGTAATATTGTTATAGGACTACAATATAGGATCAATCCCCCGGGTTCATCGAAATGGAAAAAGTAAGGACGATTTTCAATGCTTTCCTTATGTACAACTACAAAGTAAAAAACATTTGAATTCGATGAATTTCAAATTCATAGATCATTTTTCACTTATTGAATGATAAATCACTACAAGTGACGGAGATAGACGATTTAAATAATAGAAAACCCAATATTTAAAAAGGCTATCGAGAATGACGGGAAGAATACAAACAAGACAAGATATAATTTGATCATTATGAACAAATCCAAAATCTTTGTAGACAGAGCTAATTAGTAGTTCCCAACCACGGGTCGAATGAAATCCGAGACATAAATCGGCTAATAAAAGAATAGAAAGCGCTTTTGTTGTGTCACTTAAGTTATATAAGAATTCCTGCGTCCACGAGTTAAGAATCCCAAGTTCTTTATTACCCAAAATAGAATAACCACTTAGAATAAGGAAAGAGATGAAATTTGTCCCTAAGTACAAAATCGTATGAATACGATCCTCGTTGTGTATCTTGATTAATTGGATTGTTTCGTTCTGGATTCCTATACGAAGGTTTTGGAGAGGTGTTTCCGCATATTCCTTGATCATTTCGTTCAAGAGTAGAAGTTCGTCTAATTCTATGAATTTTTCGAGAATACTCTTTTCTTCAATCTCGTTCAAAAAAGTTTCGGATTTCGCAGTATTCCACCAATTAGTAACCCAAGATTCTAGACTTTTATTAAATAAGAGAGAAATAGACCGGGGCAAAAAGACTATAGATGCAAGATATAAAAGAGGAGTGAATGCTTTCTTTTTTGCCATTTTTTCATCTATGAATTGTTAATGAATCCCCTCAGTCGTCGACTCGAGGCCCTCTAATATTTCGCTTACACACAAGTTCTATTCCAAGGTATCGAACCGCGGAATCTCTTCAATCTTTTTCTTTGTGCGTTAGGACTTAGTTATTGACTTAAGAAGCTACTTTGAATTCGAATGAATAAAGAATCCAAAAATATTGTTTTTTGATCTATCAACTCAATTGGGTAAAAGTATCTCCCTTCAAGGCGTACCTGAAAGAACAACTTTAAGAAATGAATATGATTCATCTAAATTAAGACGTGTCGATTGAAAAAAATTGACATATGATCTATCTAAATCTAAAGTTTCAATTTCACCAAGTCTGGATTTTTCTATTTTGATTTATAGCTATTGGACTTAAAATAGAACATAGAAACTGGGAAAGTTTTTTTTTTTCTAAATGGTTGAGTATGCGAGAAATCTATTATTTCAATTTGTTCCTTCTTGTTATTTTTGAATTGTGTAGATTTACCTACCTATAAAAGACCCCAAACCAAAAAGCGTTTTGTTTTCTACTTCTCGCTTATACGCCTACTTTAGCTCGAATCCATGTTCGGAATAAACCTCAGTTTAGTTATGTTATAAAAATTCGTGATAGAAACCGAGGATTCGTGAGCCCCTGCGGCTGAGAAATTTCCTCACAGTTTCAAAAGACTTCAATGGGTACACGCAAGAAATAGGCCAATTTCGCAGCTTTTTGTTCAATTTCCCACGCAGTCAAATTCGCATCAGTACGAGTCAATGGAAGGGCTCCCTGTCCTCGGATATCCATATAAAGGACACGACGAGCAAAAAGACCCTCTTTAACTTCTATTCGGACGGACTGAATATCTTTTATAAGGAATCGGAGAAAGATCCGTCGATTTTTCCCGGGAAATCCCCAACGAAAGATACACACGATTCCTTCTTTTCGATCGAATCGATCATAACCACTACCTACATTCCAAGAAATTGTGCACCACAAATAGGAGCTAATAAAAAGACCCGCGATCCCATAGAAAGACATCACAATCCCTTGTGGAAAAAAAACAATTTGCTGAACCGGAAATAACGATATCCAAGTTCTACCAAAATAACTGGAAGTTCCAACCAACAAGAATCCTAATGAACCTAAAAAAAGGATAACAGTCCAGCAGAAATTACTTGTTTTTCGAGATCCCGTTATAGGTTCTATCCATATATGTTCTGATCGACAACTCATACTTAATCCGGTTTCAGTTTCTTGGAATTGAGAGAATATCCCAAATGAATTTGACTTTATTCTGTCTGTTTCCGAAGTAACTCTCATCAACTACTACTAGTTTGATAGGAACTTTTAAGAGTAATTCATTACGGAATAATTCATTAAATTGATTAGATCTAAACTACTAACATATCCTTCGTACGACCCCACTAAAAATATCCACATACTCCATTTACCCATATATCGTGGTTTTGCAGATATAAGAGTTTTTCGACGGAAGCTGCTTATACCCTCTTTCACTACTACCGTCGTTATTATAGAAGTCTAAAACCAAACGAATGAGATTTTATCTCATCGGTTCTAACCAATCTTATTTTTTTGAACATAAAGAAATAAAGACGCCATTGTGATTGCCGGAAAAACTAGGCCTACTAAAGGTACCAAAATAGAGGGAAAGTTAAGAATTGTCATAGAATGTGTACCTCGATTTACGATTTGTACCTCTTATTATTATTTAATCGATATTCTATTATACTAAAATATCGATTAAATAATAAATAGCGTTCTACAAATCCGTGTTCTTAATCGGACTCTAAATTTTCCTCTTTTTCAAGTTGGCGTAAACGTGTGAGAGCACCCGTCCAATATCCAAGCTCCGCAGTATATTCGAACTCGTCCGTGTTTTCTTGTTCGAAGGCCTCGATCACTCGGCAGGAAACGGCCATTTTTGCCGTTTGCCAAGCCATCGGAGTTTTTGAAATTCTTTGTACATTTCGATCGATTAAAGTCATGCCTTCTACTTCGGCAAAGTCGTAGACGTCTCCAAGACCCCTCACGGACAG